TCATTTGAAAATGAGGAGTTCAGAAAGAATCGAACTTTTGATTGATCCAGATACTTGGGATCCTATGGATGAGGACATGATTTCCGTGGACCCGATTAAATTTCATTCGGCGGAGGAGCCTTATAAAAATCGTATTGATTTATATCAAAAAAGGACAGGGTTAACTGAGGCTGTTCAAACAGGCATAGGTCAACTAAAGGGTATTCCCATAGCAATTGGGATTATGGATTTTCAGTTTATGGGGGGCAGTATGGGATCCGTAGTAGGCGAGAAAATCACTCGTTTGATTGAATATGCTGCTAATAGATCTTTACCTCTTATTATAGTGTGTGCTTCCGGAGGAGCGCGGATGCAAGAAGGAAGTTTGAGCTTAATGCAAATGGCTAAAATATCTTCAGCTTCAAATAATTATCAATCAAATAAAAAGTTATTCTACGTATCAATCCTTACATCTCCTACAAGCGGTGGGGTGACCGCCAGTTTTGGTATGTTAGGAGATATCATTATTGCCGAACCTAATGCCTATATTGCATTTGCAGGTAAAAGAGTAATTGAACAAACATTGAATAGGTCAATACCTGATGGTTTACAAGAAGCCGAGTATTTATTCCATAAGGGCTTATTCGACCCAATCGTACCACGTAATCCTTTAAAAGGTATTCTGAGTGAGTTATTTCGGCTTCACAGTTTCTTTCCCTTGAATCAAAATTCAATCAAGTAGATCGTTTAATTCAGTTCTTTTTTTCTTTGAGATGAACAAGTATTTAGTTTCTATTTAGAATTTATAGTAAAAAAAATAGATAATATAAAGGTGAATAGGTACACTTATTTAGTTCTTCATTTCTTGTACCTACACCTATTATTATATACTGATAATAGATATACTTATCATAAGATATCTTTATAACAGGTACAAATATTAAATCGAGGTATCCATTCTATGATAACTTTCAACTTCCCCTCTTTTTTTGTGCCTTTAGTGGGTCTACTATTTCCGGCAATTGCAATGGCTTCTCTATCTGTTTATGTTCAAAAAAACAAGATTGTCTAGATTTGATGGGGCCCAATCTCATCCATTTTTTTTTCAAGACTCGGATTTGGATCATAATACAGATATCTATTTATTTAGTGGAATAGGGTTAGGGTGTGGGTATTCTTCCGAACACAAATGAAAGAGCTGTTATGCACCTGGAAACATGATATATGGATAGCTGCATTATATCTATTTTAAAATGGGTCGGCAGATGTATGAAATGTAAAGTAAAAGTATCTATCTGTATGTAGATATCAGTAGTGGGATCCTATGAAGAGGATCTTTTTTTTTATCTAACTGCTTCGATGAATTACTCCTAATGGTTCACATCATAATAATAGCGCTAGTTGATGAGAGTTACTTCGGGAACAAAAAATAAAGTCAAATTCATTTTGGTTATTCTCTCAATTCCAATAAAATGAAACAACTGGATCTAGTATGAACTGGCGATCAGAACGTATATGGATAGAACTTATAACGGGGTCTCGAAAAACAAGTAATTTCTGTTGGGCTTGTATCCTTTTTTTAGGTTCACTGGGATTCTTATTGGTTGGAACTTCTAGTTACCTTGGTAGGAATTTGATATCCTTATTTCCTTCTCAGCAAATCCTTTTTTTTCCACAAGGGATCGTGATGTCTTTCTACGGGATCGCGGGTCTGTTCATTAGCTCCTATTTGTGGTGCACAATTTCGTGGAATGTAGGTAGTGGTTATGATAGATTCGATAGAAAAAAAGGAATAGTGTGTATTTTTCGTTGGGGATTCCCTGGAAGAAATCGTCGCATATTCCTTCGATTCCTTATGAAAGATATTCAGTCGATTAGAATAGAGGTTAAAGAAGGTATTTATCCTCGGCGTGTCCTTTATATGGAAATCAGAGGCCAGGGTGCCGTTCCCTTGACTCGTACTGATGAGAATTTGACTCCACGAGAAATTGAACAAAAAGCTGCGGAATTGGCCTATTTTTTGCGCGTACCAATTGAAGTATTTTGAAATGAATTGAAGAATGAATGAATGCTTTCGCAGCATTGAGTAAGGATAAGGACTTCATGAATTATATTTGTTGTTATATAACAACTTAAGTTTTTTCAGGGCGCTCGTTCGAGCAAAAGCGGACGTATATGAAACAATCAGAAAACAAAGTGGTTTTTGTCCACCAAAACCATTTTTTCCTACTAGTAACAAGTAGACTAAGTATGGATTCATCACATATATCTGAACAGTTCAGACTATAGAATTCATCTTTTTTTTTGGTCCTTTGGAATTGATATGTTAGGATGGATCATATCTTGGAATTTCATTTTTTTTGTCAATCGATGTTTATTTTTATTCTTTCTTTTTGATGATCAAAAGATTGGGTAGTTTATAACTATAATCATTCTATTTATCTCTTTTTTTGCTACTCATTTTTGATTTCATCCTATCAAGACAATCCAATATTTTCCAAAATTTCCCTCAACTATTCCCCGGCTACGGCTAGCCGGCGAGCTTTTTCGAAATAATTGATCTAAGGTTTTGCCCCTAAATCCGAAAAATATTCATTTGCTCGTTCGGGCATTCATCGAGAGGGTGCATTTGCTTTGAATGAAGAAATAATAAAACAAAAAAAAATATTGTTTCCGGATCCAAGGACTAACCAATTAATAAAAAAAAAAGGGGGGGGAAATAGGTCTATGGATTCAATACCTTGTTATTGTTATAGAATTCATGTTTCATGGAAATATCAGATTGGATTTGGATAGAATCGAGGAATGGAGTGGTTTCATTAACAAATCAAAGATTAAAAATGCCAAAAAAGAAAGCATTCAACCCCCTTCTATATATTACATCTATAGTCTTTTTGCCCTGGTGGATTTCTCTCTCATTTAATAAAAGTATGGAATCTTTGGTTACTAATTGGTGGAATGTCGGGCAATCCGAAATTTTTTTGAATGAGATTCAAGAAAAGAACGTTCTAGAAAAATTCATAGAATTAGAAGAACTCTTCCTTTTGGACGAAATGATAAAGGAGTACCCGGATACACATATACAAAAGTTTCGTATAGGAATACACAAAGAAACGATACAATTGGTCAAGATGTACAATGAGGGTCATATCCATACCATTTTACACTTTTCGACAAATCTAATAAGTTTCGCTATTCTAAGTGGTTATTCTATTCTGGGTAATGAAGAACTTCTTATTATAAATTCTTGGGTTCGGGAATTTATCTATAACTTAAGCGACACAATAAAAGCTTTTTCTATTCTTTTATTAACTGATTTGTGTATCGGATTCCACTCGCCTCACGGTTGGGAACTAATTATTAGTTCTGTATACAAGGATTTTGGATTTTCTCATAATAATCAAATTATATCTGGTCTTGTTTCCACCTTTCCAGTCATTCTAGATACAATTTTTAAATATTGGATCTTCCGTTATTTAAATCGTGTATCTCCGTCACTTGTAGTGATTTATCATTCAATGAATGACTAAAGAATGATCCACTGATATGAATCTAATCATAATGTTTTTTACTTCGTATATAAACAAACCATTTTTAATCTTACTCATTCTTTATGTTTCTATCCATCTAGAAAATTCCTCCTGGATTCCAGTAAAATAGCAGAATCGTGGATAGGGAACTCTACTAGCAACCTACCCAATTTATTGTAGAAATTTTCGGGATCAATGATTGGACCATGCAAAATAGAAATATCTTTTCTTGGATAAAGAGACAGATGACTCGATCCATTTCCGTATCGATCATTATATTTATATATGTAATAACTTGGACATCTATTTCACATGCATATCCCATTTTTGCACAACAAAGTTATGAAAATCCACGAGAAGCAACTGGGCGTATTGTATGCGCCAATTGTCATTTAGCTAATAAGCCCGTGGATATTGAGGTTCCACAAGCCGTACTTCCCGATACTGTATTTGAAGCAGTTGTTAGAATTCCTTATGATATCCAACTGAAACAAGTTCTTTCTAATGGGAAAAGGGGGTCTTTGAATGTGGGGGCCGTTCTTATTTTACCCGAGGGATTCGAATTAGCCCCCCCCAATCGTATTTCTCCGGAAATGAAAGAAAAGATGGGCAATCTTTCTTTTCAGAGTTATCGTCCTACTAAAAAAAATATTCTTGTGATAGGTCCTGTTCCTGGTCAGAAATATAGTGAAATCACTTTTCCTATTTTGTCTCCGGACCCCATTACTAAGAAAGACGTTTACTTCTTAAAATATCCGATATACGTGGGCGGGAATAGGGGAAGGGGTCAGATTTATCCCGATGGGAGCAAGAGTAACAATACAGTCTATAATGCTACAGCATCGGGTATAGTAAGCAAAATAATACGTAAAGAAAAAGGGGGGTATGAAATAACCATAGCAGATGCATCGGATGGACACTCAGTCGTTGATATTATACCTCCGGGACCCGAACTTCTTGTTTCAGAGGGTGAATCCATCAAGCTTGATCAACCATTAACGAGTAATCCCAATGTGGGTGGATTTGGTCAAGGAGATGCAGAAATAGTACTTCAAGATCCATCGCGTGTCCAAGGTCTTTTTTTCTTCTTGGCATCTGTTATTCTGGCACAAATCTTTTTGGTTCTTAAAAAGAAACAGTTTGAGAAGGTTCAATTGTCCGAAATGAATTTCTAGAGCCATATTTTTCAAAACATTAAGTTGAAAAAAAAGACTAAAGTTCTTGTTGATCGATATAATTCTGTATGGTCAAAAATAATAATAAATAATGAAGGGCCTTTTTTTTGCTTGTTTTGTTTATACTGTTTTTCTTCAAGCTATTTGGAATTACTTGGATTCCATCGCTAATAATATACTAGCATACTGGCGTATAGGTTGCGAAAAATACTATTTTTTTATTTGATTTGACCCTGAGCCCCTATTTTTTTTCAATCCAAATTTGTGTGGTGTGACTATGTTGACTGAAAAACTTTGAATATTTATGTTATGGACT